TGGAATGAGTAAATCACCCGCTTTGGTATCTTTTTGAACAAAAATGGTAATATTGTTCCTCCATTGATCAAGAATTTTGGTCTTTGGGAAGTATCATGATCATCCAATAAGAAGGGTTTCAATTTCTTCAAATGAACGATTTGAACACCTATGGATTCTAACAACTGATTGCAGAGTTGATCATTCGGACCTTTCAATTCATAGATGTGGATCTCGGACCTATGAATGGGGATATTCCCGATACTCACAAAGAAAAAGGGAAGTGACTTGGACAAAAAGAAACGAAGTGACTTGGACAAAAAGAGAAGTGACTTGGACAAAAAGAAACGAAGTGACTTAGACAAATCTTCTTTGTCGATAGCCTCGGACCAATCAATCGAATATTGATGAATACGTAATTGATCGAACACTACTTGCACTACTTGAAAAGGATTCTTCTGTTCAGAAACGAAATGTTCCAAATGTTCCTGGAAATTCTTGCTCCCATCGGACCATTTGTATCTATATGCATCAGGATCCTGATTCATGGATCTCTCAGTTCGAGAAATAAGAGGATCAAACCATTTCTTCTGACTCTTTTTCAAATTCGATAAATGTTGGTTGATCGTATATTTCATTATAGTTATATGATTCAGAGTATCATTTCCTATTTGATCCCTTTGAATTCCATATTCGAAGTTGCGATCGGATCTATTCATTAAAAAGAATCGATTCGATACATTTCTTATGTACCCATAATATTGGAGATTTCGGATCAATCTATATTGATTGACTGCCTCCATTATGTTGTTGCTAGCAAATACCGCTGTTTTTAGTTTGGGATCTTCCAACTCATTCCCGCAGTAGATCCGGACCGATTTTTTTCTGATCCTTCGAGAAAAAGATTCATTCTCCTCATAAAAAAGAGGAGGTAGAACCAATTTCTTTTTCGATTCATCTCTGGAGTTGAATACCTCATTCAAGAATCTTTTTTGATCCAACCCGTAGGAATCAATAGAAAAGGCAAATCCCCTATGAAACACCAGATCCGGCTCGGTTATTGATAGAGTGAATAGATCCGCCATTTCTGGGAATCTCTCTTCTAATTCAAAAAAATCGTGGCGTAACGCGTATCCCCCTTTGTTCCGGTCATGGAATAGATGAAAGAAATCAAAAAATGGATTTTTGTTCAAGAATGAAATCTTATTGGAACTGTCCATATCCGGTTCATCCTTCGGAACCATATCACATCCCGAATCTGGTTCCGAAGGATGAATTGAGACGGTATCTTGTAAATACGTAATTATCTTGAATATATCAACCATTTCTTTCTTTTCCGCTCGCCTGGAAGGGACAAAAGAAACATCTTGTTTTTTCTTCAACAATTTAGGATCTCTAGTGGACCTCTCAGTAGGATTCGAACCCAGATGAAGTTCTGACCATCTGTCAGAGAAAAAAGAACGAATTGATCTTGTAGGATTCCCAAGAAATTCTTCGATTTCTTCCGGAAGCAGATTATTATTCATCCGCTTCTCAGGTTCTGTGAATAGCCAGGACATGGAGGAAGATCCAAAAAGGCATTTCGGGAATCGATCTGATTCTATCTCTGTTCGTTCCGTTTGAAGAAAGGAAGGATCCCAAAGAATCGATCTCTCTTTTAGTTGCTGAATCTCTGTTTGATCGATCAATGTGTGATATTCTGAATTCTCATTTCTAACGGAATCGAAATGATCTCTGGATTGATCAGAAGAAGATCCTTTCCATTGGCTAGAATCCGTTACTTGAACGAAAATAGATCTTGTGGAATCATATTGAATATTTGACAATACATTCCGTACCTTGCTAAAAAACCGATCCTTGTTTACCAACCACACATTGTCTAACCAAATCCAATTCTCTCTCGAGACGTTCCTCAAAAAATCCGATTCGTGCTGATTCTTCCCCCAACTAACGAAGAGATCTTGGCGGAATTGCCACATATGAAATTGAGCACAATTTTGCAAAGAAAGACCCCACTTGTTTCTCGAGAAGAGATGAGAAACATGCTCAATATCATTGGATTGCATAGTTGCCCCAGCTCCTTGTTGTTTGAAGAAACTCTCCCCCTGAATTGGTCTTTTTTCACGAAAAGCAGACATGAGATAACAAATCAAGTCTTTCCCTAAGATTTCGAATAGCTGTCCCGAATTCAAGTTGATTATGTTTCGTTTCTTCCTCGGAGAAAGACGATCAAACAATTCCCAATCATGGTCCTTGCGGATCGGATCATCCGTATAGGATAAAAAAAGAAACTCCAGATATTTGCTATCTTTCTCTTTGAATGAGATCTCAATTCCAGCTACGGTTTCATTAGATATCTGACAACTAGAATCCCTCTTTTTTCCGATCCGGTTCCTCCACCACCGCGAACCCCGGTTAGATTCAGGCATGATACGCTTTTTCTTTATTGGGATAACCCAAGTACTCTCTTGCGGATCCATGAAACAACTCTCAGAAATCTTTTTCCCTTTTGGAAGATACA